GAACGTTCAATACGTCTATTGGAATTGGCTCTGTATCAATGAAATTTCATCATCCATACATAACGAATTGGTATGGTATATTCATACCATAACATATGAACAGTAAGAAATAGAATTCTTATCGATACTGGAACTCATAGGGAAGAAAATGGATTTATGGATGGAATCAAATATGCAGTATTTACAGACAAAAGTATTCGGTTATTGGGGAACAATCAATATACTTCTAATGTCGAATCAGGATCAACTAGGACAGAAATAAAGCATTGGGTCGAACTCTTCTTTGGTGTCAAGGTACTAGCTATGAATAGTCATCGACTCCCGGGAAAGGGTAGAAGAATGGGACCCATTATGGGACATACAATGCATTACAGACGTATGATCATTACGCTTCAACCGGGTTATTCTATTCCACCTCTTAGAAAGAAAAGAACTTAAATCAAAATACTTAATAACACGGCGATACATTTATACAAAACTTCTACCCCGAGCACACGCAATGGAGCCGTCGGCAGTCAAGTGAAATCCAATCCACGAAATAATTTGATCTATGGACAGCGTCATTGTGGTAAAGGTCGTAATGCCAGAGGAATCATTACCGTAAGGCATAGAGGGGGAGGTCATAAGCGTCTATACCGTAAAATCGATTTTCGACGGAATGAAAAAGACATATCTGGTAGAATCGTAACCATAGAATACGACCCAAATCGAAATGCATATATTTGTCTCATACACTATGGGGATGGTGAGAAGAGATATATTTTACATCCCAGAGGGGCTATAATTGGAGATACCATTGTTTCTGGTACAGAAGTTCCTATCTCAATGGGAAATGCCCTACCTTTGAGTGCGGTTTGAACTATTGATTTACGTAATTGGAAGTAACCAATTAGGTTTACAACGAAACCTAGAAATCGATCACTGATCCAATTTGAGTACCTCTACGGGATAGACCTCAACAGAAAACTGAAGAGTAACGGCAGCAAGTGATTGAGTTCAGTAGTTCCTCATATAAAATTATTGACTCTAGAGATCTAGTAATATGGAGAAGACAAAATTGTTTGAAGCACCGACAGAGCCGGAAGCGCCCCTTGTTTCACAGAGAGGAAGACGGGTTATTCACATTTCATTTGATGGTCAGAGGCGAATTGAAAGCTAAGTAGTGGTAATTCGACCCCCGGGGAAAAATAGATATGTCTCCTACGTTACCCGTAATATGTGGAAGTATCGACGTAATTTCATAGAGTCATTCGGTCTGAATGCTACATGAAGAACATAAGCCAGATGAAGGAACGGGGAGACCTAGGATGTAGAAGATCATAACATGAGTGATTCGGCAGATTTGGATTCCTATATATCCACTCACGTGGTACTTCATCATACGATTTATATTAGATCCATCTGTCTAGATATCATCATATACATCCAGAAAGCCGTATGCTTTGGAAAAAGCTTGTACAGTTTGGGAAGGGATTTTGATTGATCAAAAAGAAGAATCTACTTCAACCGATATGCCCTTAGGCACGGCCATACATAACATAGAAATCACACTTGGAAAGGGTGGACAATTAGCGAGAGCAGCGGGTGCTGTAGCGAAACTGATTGCAAAAGAGGGTAAATCGGCCACATTAAAATTACCCTCTGGGGAGGTACGTTTGATATCCAAAAACTGCTCAGCAACAGTCGGACAAGTGGGTAATGTTGGGGTGAACCAGAAAAGTTTGGGTAGAGCCGGATCTAAGCGTTGGCTAGGTAAGCGTCCTGTAGTAAGAGGAGTAGTTATGAACCCTGTAGACCATCCTCATGGGGGTGGTGAAGGGAGGGCCCCCATTGGTAGAAAAAAACCCACAACCCCTTGGGGTTATCCTGCGCTTGGAAGACGAAGTCGAAAAAGGAATAAATATAGTGATAGTTTGATTCTTCGTCGCCGTAGTAAATAGGAGAATATCGAAAAAAGAGTCTTGAGTATAGAAAACTAGGTTTCCTCAACAAAAAAAAGATAGGAGTAAGTAGCTAATCATTTATTGATAAAAATTACGAAGCTAAACATGAGGGCAGAAAAAGATACAATCGTAACTTGGTCCCGGGCATCTACCATTATACCCACAATGATTGGCCATACAATTGCGATTCATAATGGAAAAGAACATTTACCTATTTATATAACCGATCGTATGGTAGGTCACAAATTGGGAGAATTTGCACCTACTTTGAATTTCCGGGGACATGCGAGAAATGATAATAAATCTCGTCGTTAATATTAATTAAATTAATAAAGTGAATATTAATAAAGTGAATATGGGTGCTCGTTGTTTATTGGTGAGAGGTAAACCTTATGATAAAGAGTGACCCGGATGTAGAAGTATACGCTTTAGGTCAACATATACGTATGTCTGCTCATAAAGCACGAAGAGTAATTGATCAGATTCGTGGGCGTCCCTACGAGGAAACACTTATGATACTAGAACTCATGCCTTATCGAGCATGTTATCCTATTTTAAAATTGGTTTATTCTGCAGCAGCAAATGCTAGTCACAACATGGGGTTTAACGAAACAGCTTTAATTATTAGTCAAGCCGAAGTTAATGAGGGTACTATCACGAAAAAGTTAAAACCACGAGCTCGAGGACGCAGTTTTGCGATAAAAAGACCTACCTGTCATATAACTATTGTATTGCAAGATATATCAAAAGATAAAAACTATTTCATATGGTTAAGAAAATATGGATGGGTATATAAAGATAAGTATACAGATGTCAGAGAGAGGTATCTATATATGATGGACCATATGCTATATCGAAACAGAATGACGTGGATGAATAGAGAAATGATATGGCCTTATAGAGACAGCGAGGTATTATGGGACAAAAAATAAATCCACTCGGGTTCCGACTTGGTACAACCCAAAGCCATCATTCTGTTTGGTTTGCACAACCAAAAAGTTATTCCGAGGGTCTCCAGGAAGATCAAAAAATAAAGGATTGTATCAAGAATTTTGTACAAAAAAATAGGAAAATATCCTCAGGTGTCGAGGGAATTGCACGGATAAAGATTCAAAAAAGAATTGATCTGATCCAGGTCATAATATATATGGGATTCCCAAAATTTTTAATAGAGGGCAGCCCACAAGGAATCGAAGAATTACAGAGCAATGTACAAAAAGAATTTAATTCTGTGAACCGAAAACTTAACATTGCTATCACAAGAGTTGCAAAACCTTATGGGCAACCTAATATTCTTGCAGAATTTATAGCTGGACAATTAAAGAACCGAGTTTCATTTCGAAAGGCAATGAAAAAAGCTATTGAATTAACTGAACAGGCGGATACAAAGGGAATTCAAATACAAATTGCAGGGCGTATTGACGGAAAAGAAATAGCACGTGTCGAATGGATCAGAGAGGGTAGGGTTCCCCTACAAACCATTCGAGCCAAAATTGATTATTGTTCTTATACAGTTCGAACTATCTATGGGGCATTAGGAATAAAAATTTGGATATTTGCAGGCGAAGAATAATGGCCCTTCCTTACGTTACCTTTCTGTTCCATCCACCCGGCTTGGAAATTGAATAAAATAAAGCAAACCCCGTTTCTTTTTTTTATTCAATATCAATAAAATAAATTATATAATTTATTTTTCTAATTCTTCTAATTCTATAGGGTTGAATAACAATTCGATTGACTCCATATAATTGCTATGCTTAGTGTGTGACTCGTTGGTTTTTTATTTAGGGTTAGAATGAAAAACTAGGTACCATCCCCTAGTATGAACTAATAACTATATAACTAAAAAAATAACCAGCCCATTGCTTTATATTATCTAGATCCACGGGACCAGTCACTGTATGACGGATCAATCATATTGTTGTAGCAACTGAAGTACTTTTTACAGAAAATTACAGAAAAAAAGAAAAATAAACCCAAAATATTTTCTTATAAGATTCTAAGGTTGTGAAGCAAAAACGAAGGGATATGGATAAATGGAGGGGTGAGAGAAAGAAAGAAAAAGAATAGCAATGATATATGATTCCAATATGTATGGTCTATGAACTATCTCATAAAAGGCAATGTAATAAAGCATTAGTATTCGTCCATAATGAAAAATTAGATAGATGAATATGAATCTTTTTCATACGAAAAAATCCTAAAGAGCATCGAGTCAATAAAGACTGAGGACATTGATTCAATTAGGAGCTCCATTGCAAAGTTCGGTCCTGGCCATTAATTTAGAAGCGGTGGGAACGACGGAACCTGTGACTGAGAAGGATTCCCTTAAAAAAATCCTAATGATTCATTGGGTAGGATGGCGGAACGAGCCAAGAACCAACCCATTTATTCTGATAGGTCATAGAATACCCCTACGAATGGAAGGGATGTTGAAAGAGCAAATATTCGCCCGCGAAAGTCTTATTGGATTGCTAAGTTTTGGGCGTTTGGGCGATTCAATAAAAGGTAAAATGCAATTTTGATTCTATCTATTATATTATAGATCGATAATAATAATAATAAAGTCGCTCTATAAGTTATATATCTATAAGTTCTATGTAGAATATAAATAATAATAGAAAGCTTTTTTTTTTTTCGCATTTTTTATATTTATACTATACGAGCAAGATATAAAAATGACTACGTGACCACTTACATCTCAAAAAATGCCATGATTCAATCTATTATTCATTTATTCATTAATTAAATATATATATCTTATTATTTAATCATTCCATTCGCGAGGAGCCGGATGAGAAGAAACTCTCATGTCCGGTTCTGTAGTAGAGATGCATTAATAAACAACCATCAACTATAACCCCAAAAGAACTAGATTTCGTAAACAACATAGAGGAAGAATGAAGGGAATATCTTATCGAGGCAATCGAATTTGTTTCGGCGGATATGCCCTTCAGGCACTTGAACCCGCTTGGGTCACATCTAGACAAATAGAGTCGGGGCGACGAGCTATGACACGATATGCGCGCCGTGGTGGAAAAATATGGGTACGTATATTTCCAGACAAACCCGTTACAGTAAGGCCTGCCGAAACACGTATGGGTTCCGGGAAAGGATCTCCCGAATATTGGGTATCCGTCGTTAAACCTGGTCGAATACTTTATGAAATGGGTGGAGTATCAGAAATTGTAGCCAGAGAAGCTATTTCTATAGCTGCGTCCAAAATGCCTATAAGAACGCAATTCGTTATTGCGGGATAAAGAAAAAATAAAATAGAATAGGGACGTGGAACGAAAGGGGTCCATATGATGATGAAAAACCACATTTTTCTTTCTGGACAAACCATATTTCTTATTTTTTTCTTCGCTCTTTGCATTGAAAGAAAAAAAGAATAATCAAATGATATGATTCAACCTCAGACCTATTTAAATGTAGCGGACAACAGCGGAGCTAGAGAATTAATGTGTATTCGAATCATAGGAGCTAGTAATCGACGTTATGCTCATATTGGTGACGTTATTGTTGCTGTAATCAAAGAAGCAGTTCCCAATATGCCTCTACAAAGATCAGAAGTGATCAGAGCTGTAATTGTACGTACGTGTAAAGAACTCAAACGTGACAATGGTATGATAATACAATATGATGACAATGCAGCAGTTGTCATTGATCAAGAAGGAAATCCAAAAGGAACTCGAGTTTTTGGTGCAATTGCTCGAGAGTTGAGACAGTTGAATTTTACTAAAATAGTTTCATTAGCCCCTGAAGTATTATAAATATACTAAATATAATAAATCTAATTATATAGATGATTCCTTATTATTATTATTTTTAATAATTAAAAATAATAATATAGTAGGGTATCTGAAATAGCAGAGTATCGGAATTAGATTCAATTAATAATTTAGTGGAATTAATTAATCAGTAGACTGGTTCTCAGGCATATACCTTTTAAATAAAAATTCATAATTAATGAATAATTAATAAAAAAATGAATGAAAAAGCGGAGCATGTTGATTATATAAAAACGCGGAGGCATGAATAATTATAGTTCATCATGGGTAGGGACACTATTGCCGAAATAATAACTTCGATACGAAATGCTGACATGGATAAAAAAGGAACGGTTCGAATAGCATCTACAAATATTACCGAAAACATTGTTAAAATACTTCTACGCGAAGGCTTTATTGAAAATGTGAGAAAACATCGAGTAAGCAAGAAATTTTTCTTGGTTTCAACTCTGCGACATAGAAGGAATAGAAAAGGACCATATAGAATGGTTTTAAAACGTATCAGCCGACCCGGCCTACGAATCTATTCCAACCATCAAAGAATTCCAAGGATTTTAGGAGGAATGGGTATTGTAATTCTTTCGACTTCTCGAGGTCTAATGACAGACCGAGAGGCTCGACTAGAAGGAATTGGGGGAGAAATTTTGTGTTATATATGGTGATCTTTCTGATATCCGAATTGCCTCCATAATTTTATAAAAAAAAAGGGGGGGTTACCTGGAATAAAAGAACAAAAACGGATTCATAAAGGTTTAATTACTTAATCACTTCCCAATGTTATGTTCCGGATTTGTTTCGATGATGAGGATATGATTCCGGGTTTTTTTCAGGAAGGATACGACGTAGCGTAGTTTTAGATCTATACTACCAAGGGCAGACGATAGAAGAAAAATGGAAGTAATTGGTTATGATTTAACCAGGGTACGCATAATTTATAAACTCTGCAACAAAGATTTGAACGATTAAATTAAGCAGCTTTTTTTTTTTCAACATCCCTCTCGTGCGGATACAATACAAGTGGAGGTTCAAAATTTCAAGAGACTTATTTTCTTCCAAGGAGTAGATTCTTAATTAATTAAGGTAAGGAATGACAAATATGAAAATCAGAGCCTCCGTTCGCAAAATTTGTGAAAAATGTCGGCTGATCCGTAGACGGGGGCGAATTATCGTAATTTGTTCCAACCCGAGGCATAAACAGAGACAGGGATAATCTTTCTTAAAGGGGACTCTCCTGTGGACCCAATACACAAACAAAGGATCTGTTTTGACATAAAATGGATATATCCGTATATCTCTGACTCATATTTATGAGATGATAAAATATGACAAAAACCATACCAAGAATTGGCTCACGTAGGAATGGGCGCATTAGTTCACGTAAGAATGGACGTCGAATACCAAAAGGTGTTATTCATGTTCAAGCAAGTTTCAACAATACCATTGTAACGGTCACAGATATACGGGGTCGGGTGGTTTCTTGGTCCTCGGCAGGTACTAGTGGCTTCAGAGGCACAAGAAGAGGGACGCCGTTTGCTGCCCAAACCGCAGCCGCAAATGCTATCCGTACAGTAGTAGACCAGGGTATGCAGCGAGCAGAGGTCATGATAAAGGGTCCTGGTCTTGGAAGAGATGCAGCATTACGAGCCATTCGTAGAAGTGGTATACTATTAAGTTTTGTCAGAGACGTAACCCCTATGCCGCATAATGGATGCAGGCCTCCTAAAAAAAGGCGTGTATAGAAATAATAATTGAACCGATTTCAAGAG